CCGAGATCTATCTTTTTCTAAATATCCTTGTAATTCTTCCATTTACATTTCTACTTGAGCCAGAGGCAGGAGGTTTTTCTTGGTTTATCAAATGATATATACATAGTGCAATATGGTCAGAACAGGGTATTATGTATTGTATTATGTATATAGTATAGTAAGAAAAAAATATATACCCCGGAAAAGAAAGAGGGAGTCCAATCAACAGATCTTTTTACCTTCCTTTTCTATCCAATTGGTTTATGTTCGTTATAATTACAACAGGAGAAAAAATCCTTTATTTTTGCAACCCAATCGCTCTTTTGACTTTGGAATAAATTCTCTTTATCAATATACTGTTTCTTCTACACATCCGTCTACAATCCATAATAAAGAATAATTAGGATTCTGAAAAAAAAAAAAGAAAAAATCAATGGTTCACTCACAGGAGAACCCACTCTTTCCCGCATTAGGCACTAATTCATTTTTAACGTCTAATTAGATCGGGTAATCATTCCAATTAAGAACATAAGCTCGTTGCTTTTTATTTTACCAGAATTGGAGCCATAGAGCTCTATCCATTTATTCACTAGACCCAACTGTAAATGTGAATTTCTTTTGTCCCCTTCCAAAAATCAAAACAATCTTTTGGAACTGTAATGATCCGGTAAGGATAAACTCAAAGTTCTACTTTAACTTTGACTTTCATTTCAAATTAAATAAATTAATAAAATCAATTTATTATTTTATTAGATTTTCTATTTTATTACGACATGCTGTTTTTTCCATTCATTACCCTTGAGGATCAGTCGTGGTCTTATAGACTATACCAATAGTCTGGACGAATTTGTTGCTTCATCCAAATGTGTAAAAGATCATAGTCGCACTTAAAAGCCGAGTACTCTACCGTTGAGTTAGCAACCCGGATAAATAGGATATGTAGATACGATCAAAATATAAAAATCAATTGAATTGCACTGCACGACCCTATCAAAACATTGAACTAGCAACACATCGAAAAGAAAGATTTTCTGATCAATTAGAAACACAAAATACCAAAGTTAGCAGATCGGATTAAAAATATTCCTAATCGAAATGTAAAAATTATGGCAGACCACCCATTTTTTATCAAATTCTTTTTTGATTTTCCCTAAGAAAATACATCCTGTATGAGAGTAAATGCAGCAAGGCAAACCCATCATTTGAGTGAAGGAAACAAAAAAATCAATATGGGGTGGGGATAAACAGCCCTATTTATCTATGATCGAATTATATTTGTTCGATACACCATTGTCAATATAAAAGCAATGTTGAGAAAGTAAATCAAGTAAATAAAATAAAGACTTGTGTTGGATTGGCACAACATAAATAAGAAATTGGAATGGAAAAAATTAAGGAAAAGGTAAATAAAAAATCCCCGGTTTATTCAATCAATAAAAGTACGATAAGCAAGCTTAACCCCTTGTTTGTTGTTAAATTAAATTCCCCCACCAAAATATGAATAAAGCAAGAAAAAGGAAAATGGTGTGTAAATAGAAATAATTACACAAGGATAGATACTAGTTACCCTTCCCTACTTTATTTTATTTATTTAATAATTTTGTTTTTTCCTTTAATTAACTCAAAGTTCTTTCTTTAAAGAATTCTGCCTTCTTTAAAATATCATAAACAGTTCCTGTAGGTTGAGCACCTTTTTCAAGGAAATATAGAATAGCAGGAACATTTAAATAAGTTTGATTCTTTATCGGATTGTAAAAACCTACTTTTCGAAGATCTCTTCCTTCTCTTCGGAATCGAACATCAATTGCAACGATTCGATAGATGGCTCATTGGGATAGATGTAAATAAACAATGCCCCCCCTAGAAACGTATAGGAGGTTTTTTCCTCATACGGCTCGAGAAAAATGATTCCAATTTCTGTATATAATAGCAAGTGGATCCATAAAATCATGAATTTTACTATAATTTGAATTGAGTACTTTTTTCTTCTTCCTTACAGAAAAAGGAAGAAATCTCATTCATACTCATAACTCAAGTTGGGTAATTCTGACAAGAGAATCCTTAGACATTTATTGAGCCGTCTCTAAACTCTTTTGTTTGTCTCATTTCGAATCCATTTTTATTCCTCAGTCTGATCCAATTGTTGAGACAATTGAAAATAGTGTTTCCTTGTTTCGGAATCCTTTATCCTTGCTTTGTGAAATCATTGGGTTTAGACATTACCTCGGGGATCCTTATTCCTTTCAAAATGGCAGCAACATACCTTTTTTTGTTATTTCTTTCTATATAAATAGAATACGAATGATTGATTCCCTTGTGATACACTTTTCATCGAAATAGTTTTACCAATTTCGGAAAATTTGACTTTTCAAACTTGTTCTGAATTTGAACCTTTCGATTTAGAATTTATATATAGTGAGGATATACTTACAGAGTTGGTCTAACTTATTGATTTTCACTAACCCTAGATTCTTTCCCTTGAAAAATGAATCAATCCTTTCTTCTCGAGCTTCATCATGTACTATTTACTTATAACCCAACACAAATTAGGTTCCGGGCAGAACAGAACAAACTATGTCGAGCCAAGAGCATCTTCATTACTATAGAAGATGGCGGATGTAAAAATCCACAGCCAACCATGTCCTTCAAGTCGCACGTTGCTTTCTACCACATCGTTTCAAACGAAGTTTTACCATAACATTCCTCTAATTGAAATTTCAAAGCGGTATGGAATTGATTCAATATAAAATCATGAATAGTCATTGGTTCAACCGGTATATAATATTTCTATCTATGGATAAATAAGTATTTATCCGGATAAGGGTCAGCAAGGATCAAATTTATTTAATTTAACCCCATATTCTATCATATGAATTGAATGAAAATAAAGATATTCAATTTTACCCACATTTGACACTTGATTCCGTTTGTGAGAAACCAAACGAATTCTCAGATATGATTCTTAGAACCATTCTGAAAATTAATAAGAAAAGATTTTTCCCTTTAACAAATTATTGTTTCATGTGGAATGCAGTGTGATCCCATCTTTCGTTTCATGAAAAACGATCTGGGACGGAAGGATTCGAACCTCCGAATAACGGGACCAAAACCCGCTGCCTTACCGCTTGGCCACGCCCCATTTTGATTTCTATTCGAAATTAATCAACACTAATATTGGTATTGGTTATTCGTCAATCCCAACCCAAATACACAAAAACATATGGGATATTTTGTTGCTAGGATTCAAGACATGTAGATATAGAATCAAAAAAATTCATTGATCATTACATAGAATTCAATTAAGATATTGTATGAAAGTTGAATTCCTTATATTCTCATTTTAGAATGATAATGGGGGGAGGGATTTTTTATTTGGGAAAGTCCGAACCGAAGAAAAAGAAGGATTTCTTGATCTGCCTTTTTCATTTTTCCTTATAAAAATAACTCAAAATTATCTAATCCACAAGAACGAAATGCTTGTTATGCTTAATATCTTTAGTTTAATTGGTATCTGTCTTAATTCTGTCCTTTATTCGAGTAGTTTTTTCTTCGCCAAATTGCCCGAAGCTTATGCCATTTTCAATCCAATCATAGATGTTATGCCTGTCATACCTGTACTCTTTTTTCTCTTAGCCTTTGTTTGGCAAGCCACTGTAAGTTTTCGATGAAATCTTTAATACTCTGCTAAATTGATGATGTATTCGATAAAAAAATTCTAAAAATTGATAAGATCAGATAAGTCTTACATTACGAACCCTCGATTCAAAAATAGAAATTCTTGTATATTGAATGAATAACCGCAGCGATGAATTTGGATCAGCCTTTTCCCCGTTCTCACCTTCCGGTGAGTATGGACTATTAGGTACTCCACAATACCTAATTATTGATATGACAAGAAATTTCGGGTAACGAATGAATCAAAATCTTATTACAAATAAATTCGTCTTATTTTTCATTTTTTGGGGTGTCAAAACAAAAAAAAAATGATATATGTGGTAAAAAATAGGCAATCTATTCCCCTTTTTCAAAAAAAAATGATCTTGGAGATTGTGTAATGCTTACTCTCAAACTCTTTGTTTACACAGTAGTGATATTCTTTGTTTCCCTTTTTATCTTTGGATTCTTATCTAATGATCCAGGACGCAATCCTGGACGTGAGGAATAAAAAATTTCTAGTTTTTTTTGCTTTTTTCGAAATTAATTCTTAATAATCTTATTTGTTTCATACATTTAACTATGATAAAATCAAGGGATGAGAATCTTTTCGAATTCGAAAATACCAAGTGATCAGAGAAAGCGGAAAGAGAGGGATTCGAACCCTCGGTACAAATAATTCGTACAACGGATTAGCAATCCGCCGCTTTAGTCCACTCAGCCATCTCTCCTAATTCCAAATTGAAAATTTGTTATGTGATGTAACACGTGAAATAAAGATTGATAAAAATCCACCTTCTTCTCTTTATTTTCTTTTTTCATTTGATTTTTTTTTTTTAATCTTATTTAACTTTTCCAAATTATTATTATTTATTTTATTATATTATTCTATTTTAATAAAAAAAAATATTATTTTATTATATTATTAAAATAGAAATTCGAAATATTCTAAAATATTCTAATAAATAATAGAAATTTTTTAAATAGCTATTAAAATTTAAACTAAGAAAAATAAGAAAAAAATAGAAAAAAGCAATTGATCAGGAATTCAATATAGATAATGACTCAAAACGGATCTCCTCAATAGAAAGAATATCTTAGTTCTTTGATTTTATATGAAAGGTTTATTTTCCCGGCCTGATCTGCTTAAGTACTGGCCGGGACATTTCTTCTTTTTTCCATTGATTATTCTTTTTTTTTCTTTTTCTCAGTTTATTACTTAATTTCTTACTGTTGTCAAGTAAGGAATAAAAAAAGACATATGATAACATATTATATATATATAAATACATTAAACAATATTAAATTACATTTAACAATTTGAAACATTCAAAATATTTCTATTCTAATAGAATAGAACTCAATAT